GAATTGAGAGAGATATTGAGAGAGATCAAGAATTCTCACTATTTCTTAGATTCGTGGACCAAATTCGATTCGGTGGGATCTTTCACTCACATTTTTTTCCACCAAGAACGTTTTATGAAACTCTTTGACCCCCGAATTTGGAGTATCCTACTTTCACGCGATTCACAGGGGTCAACAAGCAATCGATATTTCACGATCAAAGGTGTAGTACTGCTTGTAGTAGTGGTCCTTATATATCGTATTAACAATCGAAATATGGTCGAAAGAAAAAATATCTATTTGATGGGGCTTCTTCCTATACCTATGAATTCCATTGGACCCAGAAATGATCCATTGGAAGAATCTTTTGGGTCTTCCAATATCAATAGGTTGATTGTTTCGCTCCTGTATCTTCCAAAAGGGAAAAAGATCTCTGAGAGTTGTTTCATGGATCCGAAAGAGAGTACTTGGATTCTCCCAATAACTAAAAAGTGTATCATGCCTGAATCTAACTGGGGTTCGCGGTGGTGGAGGAACCGGGTCGGAAAAAAGAGGGATTCTAGTTGTAAGATATCTAATGAAACCGTAGTTGGAATTGAGATCTCATTCAAAGATAAAGATATCAAATATCTGGAGTCTCCTTTTGTATCCTATATGGATGATCCGATCCGCAAGGACCATGATTGGGAATTGTTTGATCGTCTTTCTCCGAGAAAGAAGCGAAACATAATCAACTTGAGTTCGGGACAGCTATTCGAAATCTTAGTGAAACACTGGATTTGTTATCTCACGTCTTCTTTTCGTGAAAAAAGACCAATTGAAGTGGAGGGTTTCTTCAAACAACAAGGAACTGGGTCAACTATTCAATCAAATGATATTGAGCATGTTTCCCATCTCTTCTCGAGAAACAAGTGGGGTATTTCTTTGCAAAATTGTGCTCAATTTCATATGTGGCAATTCCGCCAAGATCTCTTCGTTAGTTGGGAGAAGAATCCGCATGAATCAGATTTTTTTAGGAACGTATCGAGAGAGAATTGGATTTGGTTAGACAATGCGTGGTTGGTAAACAAGGATCGGTTTTTTAGCTTTTTTAGCAGGGTATGGAATGTATCGTCAAATATGCAATATGATTCCACAAGATCTATTTTCGTTCAAGTAACGGATTCTAGCCAATTGAAAGGATCTTCTGATCAATCCATAGATCATTTCGATTCCATTAGTAATGAGGATTCGGAATATCACACATTGATCAATCAAAGAGAGATTCAACAGCTAAAAGAAAGATCGATTCTTTGGGATCCTTCCTTTCTTCAAACGGAACGAACAGAGATAGAATCAGACCGATTCCCGAAATGCCTTTCTGGATATTCCTCAATGTCCCGGCTATTCACGGAACGTGAGAAGCAGATGAATAATCATCTGCTTCCGGAAGAAATCGAAGAATTTTTTTGGAATCCTACAAGATCAATTCGTTCTTTTTTCTCTGACAGATGGTCAGAACTTCATCTGGGTTCGAATCCTACTGAGAGGTCCACCAGAGATCAGAAATTGTTGAAGAAACAACAAGATGTTTCTTTTGTCCCTTCCAGGCGATCGGAAAATAAAGAAATGGTTGATATATTCAAGATAATTACGTATTTACAAAATATCGTCTCAATTCATCCTATTTCATCAGATCCGGGATGTGATATGGTTCCGAAGGATGAACCGGATATGGACAGTTCCAATAAGATTTCATTCTTGAACCAAAATCCATTTTTTGATTTATTTCATCTATTCCATGACCGGAACAGGGGAGGATACACGCTGCACCACGATTTTGAATCAGAAGAGAGATTTCAAGAAGTGGCAGATCTATTAACTCTATCAATAACCGAGCCGGGTCTGGTGTATCATAAGGGTTTTGCCTTTTCTATTGATTCCTACGGAGTGGATCAAAAAAAATTCTTGAACGAGGTATTCGACTCCAGGGATGAATCGAAAAAGAAATCTTTATTGGTTCTACCTCCTATTTTTTATGAAGAGAATGAATCTTTTTATCGAAGGATCAGAAAAAGATGGGTCCGGATCTCCTGCGGGAATGCTTTGGAAGATCCAAAACAAAAAATAGTGGTATTTGCTAGCAACACCATAATGAAGGCAGTCAATCAACATAGATTGATCCAAAATCTGATTCAAATCCAATATAGCATCCATGGGTACATAAGAAATGTATTGAATCGATTCTTTTTACTGAATAGATCCGATCGCAACTTCGAATACGGAATTCAAAGGGATCAAATAGGAAATGATACTCTGAATCATAGAACTATAATGAAATATACGATCAACCCACATTTATCGAATTTGAAAAAGAGTCAGAAGAAATGGTTCGATCCTCTTATTTCTCGAACCGAGAGATCCATGAATCGGGATCCTGATGCATATAGATACAAATGGTCCAATGGGAGCAAGAATTTCCAGGAACATTTGGAACATTTCGTTTCTGAGCAGAAGAGCCGTTTTCAAGTAGTGTTCGATC